TCATTTCGTACCAGAGAAGCCTATGTATGAACAAGGATTCATTTTACTTCCCCACTTAGCTACTCTAGGTTGGGGAGTAGGTCCGGGTGGGGAAGTTATAGACACCTTTCCATACTTTGTATCCGGAGTCCTTCATTTAATTTCCTCCGCAGTATTGGGCTTTGGTGGTATTTATCATGCACTTCTTGGACCTGAGACTCTTGAAGAATCTTTTCCCTTCTTCGGTTATGTGTGGAAAGATAGAAACAAAATGACCACAATTTTGGGTATTCACTTAATCTTGTTAGGTATAGGCGCTTTTCTTCTAGTATTCAAGGCTCTTTCTTTTGGGGGTGTATATGATACCTGGGCTCCCGGGGGGGGAGATGTCAGAAAAATAACTAATTTGACCCTTAGCCCAAGTCTTCTATTTGGTTATTTACTAAAATCCCCCTTTGGAGGAGAGGGCTGGATTGTTAGTGTAGACGATTTGGAAGATATAATTGGAGGGCACGTATGGTTGGGTTCCATTTGTATACTTGGGGGAATCTGGCACATCTTAACCAAACCCTTTGCGTGGGCTCGTCGTGCACTTGTATGGTCTGGCGAGGCTTACCTGTCTTATAGTTTAGGTGCTTTATCTGTTTTTGGGTTCATTGCTTGTTGCTTTGTCTGGTTCAATAATACTGCTTATCCGAGCGAGTTCTACGGACCCACTGGGCCTGAAGCTTCTCAAGCTCAAGCATTTACTTTTCTAGTTAGAGACCAACGCCTTGGAGCTAACGTAGGATCTGCTCAAGGACCCACTGGTTTAGGTAAGTATCTAATGCGTTCCCCGACCGGAGAAATCATTTTTGGAGGAGAAACTATGCGTTTTTGGGATCTGCGCGCTCCGTGGTTAGAGCCTCTAAGGGGTCCTAATGGGTTGGACTTGAGTAGGCTGAAAAAAGATATACAACCTTGGCAAGAACGACGTTCGGCGGAATATATGACTCACGCTCCTCTAGGTTCTTTAAATTCGGTAGGTGGTGTAGCTACCGAGATCAATGCAGTCAATTATGTCTCTCCTAGAAGTTGGTTAGCTACCTCTCATTTTGTTCTAGGATTCTTTCTATTCGTAGGTCATTTATGGCACGCTGGAAGGGCTCGTGCAGCTGCAGCAGGATTTGAAAAAGGAATTGATCGTGATTTTGAACCTGTCCTTTCCATGACCCCTCTTAACTGAGAGAGGAAATAGAATGCTTAAAGTAGGAATCCATTGGATCCCAACATACATATTGCGGAGGGATTTGGTCATACTCAAAAAGGATTCCTTTTTCCTTTCTTTTCAACTCATTTCTCTCTAATCTACTTTTTTAGAGCTCGGATAGGTATGATAGCCGAGCCTTTCCTCTTTATGAGACTCAGAAACTAGGCAAAACCAATAAAGAAACAAATCACCGAACAAAAGGAGAGAGAGGGATTCGAACCCTCGATAGTTCGTTGAACTATACCGGTTTTCAAGACCGGGGCTATCAACCACTCGGCCATCTCTCCAAAGGAGAATTTCTATTTTATTTTTCCGAATAGAACATGGACCCATGGATTGATACTATCACTATCTAGAAATAGATCTGAGGCATGAATCTATTTATCTCCATACATCTAGACATATAGAGATGCATGATCCACCAGGCCCTTTAGGGTTGTGACGTAAAAAAAAGCTCCCTGTCCGACAAAGAAAGAAAGTAGTCAAAGGGGGGAAATAAGTCATATAGAATGGGTTCGTGGTAAAAGACCTCTATGATGTAGAGTATACATTTTATTACAATTAGTGTTCGGGGCTGCTAGAGGGATCAAATGGTATATTTCTTGATAACGTGGAGGATTAGAAACATGACTATTGCTTTCCAATTGGCTGTTTTTGCATTAATTGCTACTTCATTAATCTTACTTATTGGTGTACCCGTTGTATTTGCTTCTCCTGAGGGTTGGTCAAGTAAGAAAAATATTGTATTTTCTGGTACATCGTTATGGATTGGATTAGTCTTTCTTGTGGGTATCCTGAATTCTCTAATCTCTTGAACCTAGTCGTTCAAGATCCAAAAAGGAAACGACCCCCCCACGAGTTCTTTCGTTTCGTGCTGTAATACACATGAAAATTCAATAAGAGGCCCCCGCCCTAACCAAATAAAGAAAACAAAAAAAGGAGGGGGGTGTCCCCTTACCTTACTCAAATGTTTTTTTTACAGGAATCCGTAAAAAGAAAAAATATGGAAATCCGATTCCATTTTGCCCACATGGAGTAGTATAAAAATGAATGGAACTATTCCGATTTCATCGAAGTTGAATCGAATACTCATTCTATGACGAAAATAAAGCAAGCACCCGTTGTTTGCTGGGTGGGTGCATAAGCAGGTATACAATCAAATGGAAAATCTAGAAATTCCTGGGATGTTTTTTTCATTTGTAAGTAGAAATTAACCATAGCCTAAAAAAAGATAGACCAATCAGTAGATTCGTGCCAATTCATTGATTCAATTCGGTCAAAATAGCTGAGTAGGAGCATTCTCTTCGCAAACAAAGATGAATAGATATATCTTTTATTGTTTTTAACAGCCGTTCACAAAAAAGATCGGCTCCAGGCTCAAAAGAAGGGTCTTTCTTTGATGAAAGGCTTTCTAATTTGAATTCGTTGTCCGGACCTACCTAAGAATCCAATTTGAACAACTGGTTCTTTTTGGTTTGGGAGCCATAATCATTATGTAGGAGAGGTGGCCGAGTGGTTCAAGGCGTAGCATTGGAACTGCTATGTAGACTTTTGTTTACCGAGGGTTCGAATCCCTCTCTTTCCGCACCTCCGCCCAATTCGCCAATGTAATGTTAATGGCTACAATGTATCAAATCAAATAAGAATGGATACCAGTCCATTATTCCAAGAATTCGCCCTTTCTTTCAAATAAAAACTGTCTTTTTCAGTTCTGGGGCATTAGGAACTGGAAAGAGCAGACAGGGTATCAAAATTTCCTTACTGATCCACGATACATGAATGAGAGAAAAACCTCCGATCCCCTTACTGCGTGGATACGGTTGCCCGAAACCTTGTTGTTATCTTAGTTAGGCTTAAATCTGACGAGAATAATATTCTACGACCAACAATTCCTTTATTGCTTTTAAACCGACCCCTTCCCTATCTATTATTTGCTTGACGCTTCCCTTTACTAAGTCGCGTGGGTCATCACTATGAAAAAGAAGTAAATGTTGTGGTAGTGGTTTTGGTCTCTTGGCGGTTGAATCCAGATAATTTTGAATCAGAGCTCTTGATTTTTCTTTCTCCCTCCCTGAAATAATATCTAGGGGTTTGCAGCGATAACTTGGTATATCGACTATGCGACCGTTTACTAAAATATGTCTATGATTAACTAATTGGCGGGCTTGAGGAATAGTCGAAGCCATACCCAATCGGAAAAGGGTATTATCCAAACGCATTTCAAGTAATTGTAGTAAAACTTGACCCGTCGGCCCCTTGGCTTTTCCGGCGATACGAACGTATTTCAGTAATTGCCGTTCTGTAAGACCATAATGAAAACGCAATTTTTGTTTTTCTTCTAAACGAATACGATATTGAGATTTTTTCTTGGGGCGCGATGGGTTTCGAGGATCCCTTTCGACTCTAGGCTGTTTACTAGTTAGTCCCGGTAAAGACCCCAGGCGTTGTATTTTTTTGAAACGAGGTCCTCGATAACGCGACATAAAGACTCCTTTTTTCTTTCCTAAACCTAAATTAAAACTGAACTCAATGCTAAACGAAGCGAAAGCGGTGAACATAGTGTATTTCATTCTATTCCAAAGAAGAATGAGATTAAGTCTAGCAATATTCGGATTCGGACTTTTTTTTATACATAAAAAGACAAAAAAAGAAAAAAGAAGGCCCTTTTTGGGGGGATCTAACTCCTTCGATTTTGATTCATAATTGGAAGTTCCTACGACATAATGAATGGGTCGTAGGCCCTTGGACAAGGGGGAACAAAGCCCTTTCAATATTCTGTGATTTCATTATCCACAATTTTCTGTAAAAAATCAAAGAACTAAAGAAAGCCGGCTATCGGAATTGAACCGAGGACCCTCGCATTACAAGTGCGATGCTCTAACCTCTGAGCTAAGCCGGCTCAACTAAGATCCCTTTTTTAGGCATAGGAAGTAGGAGGTCAGTAAACTGCAGGGATCTTGGAGATTCACTATTCAATTCATTCTTAGTGATTCAGAATTCGAATTAAGAAATAAAAAAAAGAATCTAGAATCCAACTTTCAAATAAATCTTTTTTATTATAGCACAGAACCTAACAATTCATCTAAGAATTAAGAGAGGGGTCGGTATTTCAATATTATATAAATTCTATTTCTTTCTCAATTCTATCTTTATCAATAAACAAGATCTTCATTTTCATTAGAAAGAACTAAGATTTTCTTTTTCATTTTTTATTTCATTTATACGGGTATTACCCATTTTTTTCAATTTCTTTTTTTATATTGAATTCTATTTCAATACAGAATTTCATTCTAAATGAATGGAATGATTAGTTATAGCAATTAACAACTAGATTCTGGTTAAATAGGAAATAGTTATAGAATCTATTCTACTCTATTCTATAGAGTCTATAATTCTCCTTTTTATGTAGTTACTCTATTCTAATTAGAATAGATTAGATTCCTATTTAAGAAATAGAGAACGAAATTCCCCTTTTATCCCATTTGCGTTTTTTTATGTTATCTAGCCTAGCATTTGCTCTAAGGAAAGGATAAGAAAAAAATAAAAAAGAAATTCAGACTGTAATGGGACATCCCTATGTTTTCCTGCGAAAAGAGTGAAAGCTAAAGACGAAAAAAAAAAGAACAGACCAGTCAAGTATTCAAAACTGGATCTAAAAAAGGAGAGGAAGGGAATCCTCTACATATTGGGGAATCTCGATTTCTCCGTCTAGATTAAGTTGTGGGTACAGAAATGATAGAATCGTTTTCGACCAAACCAAAAAGGAGTTTCCGACAGAGAATAAAGATGAAATAAAATGAAAGACCTATTCGAGATAGGAATAGGTATCTATCGAATTCTAATGAATTCATATGGTTCTAGCATAAATGAAAGAGAGGGGGAAGGATAATGAGATCCTAATTTCAAAAATAGGAAAACAAACCTCAACTCAAAACAAAAAGAAGGGGGGTATGGCGAAATTGGTAGACGCAACGGACTTAATTGGATTGAGCCTTAGTATGGAAACTTACTAAGTGATAACTTTCAAATTCAGAGAAACCCGGGAATAAAAAAGGGGCAATCCTGAGCCAAATCCTTTTTTACGAAAAGAAAGAGGGGTTCAGAAAGCGAGAATAAAAAAAGGATAGGTGCAGAGACTCAATGGAAGCTGTTCTAACAAATGGAGTTGTACGTACTGAAAGATTGCTTCAAATAATTTCAAATGATTAATGAGGCCCCGAGTCCATCTTTTGATTCTATTCTTTTTCTATAGAATCGAATTGATCAATCACTCCAAAATCTTCTAGATCTTTTCGATAACTGATTAATCGGACGAGAATAAAGAGAGAGTCCCGTTCTACATGTCAATAACGACAACAATGAAAGTTATAGTAATAGGAAAATCCGTCGACGTTAAAAGTCGTGAGGGTTCAAGTCCCTCTATCCCCAAAAAGGCTCCTTTGACTCCCCAACCCTTTATCCTCTGCTTTTCCAAATTCGTTATCTTTCTCATTTACTCGCCCTTTTCCCAAAAGTACCCAATCGGCCCTTTTTTTCCTCTTATCGCCGGTCTTGTGGTATATATTCTATACGTACAAATGGGGATCCCAGGAATCCTCATTTGATTTGTTGAAGGATTCAGAATCCATACCATATTCTTGCGCGCGCTGAAACTTGAAAAGTCCTCCTTTTTTTAAGGATCTAATAAATTAAATTAGGAGCGAGGAAAAGACTTTTTTTGTCGTTTTCTTTTAATTGACAGAAACTTAAGTCATCTAGTAAAATAAGGGATGATGCATTGGAAATGGTCGGGATAGCTCAGCTGGTAGAGCAGAGGACTGAAAATCCTCGTGTCGCCAGTTCAAATCTGGTTCCCGTCGCATTATTCATTTGTATGGGTCTCTACTCCCTAAAATGAATTGATAGGGGGGTCCACGTGTATTCTATACAGAATCTATTCATTATCTATTCATTAAGAGTTTAGATCGTGATATAGAACTTATATCTTTAAGTGTCCAGAAATAGACCTCTCTTTACTTTAATTTAGTAAATTGTATATCCAATTTTTTTAGATGTAAAAGAAGAGAATTCAAATCTCTTTCTTCTTCTTTTTTTTTTTTTATTTGTTCATACTGTGTTTACTTTCGCTCAATAAAGAATGCTAGTTCCTCTTTTAGACAAAGAAAGGGTTCAATTCTTACTTAGTTCTTAGTTGGTCGAAAGACCTAGCCGTCTAGCCTAGAGTCGTTGAGGGGGGGGGCAAGATCTATCTTGGATAGAGTACAAATAGAATCTCCTTTTTCCTTTCTTTGCGTTTTCTTTCATAGTTTCTTTCTGCCCCGCATACATAACCTTCTAGATCTTTTTTTAAGCACTGCGCGCAGTATCAAAGTGAAAGTTCCTGGTGCAGAACACTCTTTCAGTTCATCCGATTGCTTTGACTCATCCGAAACAAGTCTCTTCCAAATTTGAGAATCTCAATGAATTCCTATTTGTCTTTTCTTTTTTTTTTTTTTTATTTAGCCTATCCATAATACGACTGAGACCTCAATGACTCTCTTTGATCCAAAGAGAGCATATAAAGATTCCTGGAATATCCGGAGTTCTAGAAATGACGAGTTCTTTCTTCTCATTCAATGAGCATCTTGTATTTCATAAAAATTGGGAGCAATATAATCCTTACGTAAGGGCCATCCTATCCAACTTTCAGGCATTAAAATACGTTTCAGTCGCGGATGATTATCATAAGAGATTCCCAACATATCATAAGATTCCCTTTCTTGAAAATCTGCACTTTTCCAAACCCAGAAAATGGACGGAATTCTAGGATTCTTCCTTGGAAGAAAGACTTTTATGCATACCTCTTCCGGTTGATCTACACCATATTCGATTCTCGTAAAATGGTATACACTAGCCAAGAGTCCGCCTGGTGCTACATCATAAGCACATTGGGAACGTAGATAGTTGTAACCATATACATATAAAATGACAGCAATGGAATGCCAATCCTCGGACTTTATTTGTAAAGTCTCTATTCCTTGATAATCGAAACCCAACGATCTATGAACTAGCCTATGTTTGACTAGCCAAGCAGACAAAGGACCCTGCATCTTTTTTATCTCTCCCGCATTTTGATTTTTAGATTAGAAAGATTTCACATTTACGATGAAATTGATTCATTCACTCTTTACTTATTCTATACAAGGGAATCCTGCCTAATTCACTAATTCGTGAGAAGGTGAAGGTGCTGAACTTTTGTATTTGAAAAATTTTTCAGCCGGTAGTTTTGAAGT